GATGCAAATGGCTAAAATATCTTCTGCTTTATATGATTATCAATCAAATAAAAAGTTATTCTATGTACCAATTCTTACATCTCCTACTACAGGGGGGGTGACTGCTAGTTTTGGTATGTTGGGAGATATCATTATTGCCGAACCCAATGCCTATATTGCATTTGCAGGTAAAAGGGTCATTGAACAAACATTGAATAAAACAGTACCTGAAGGTTCACAAGCGGCTGAATATTTATTCCAGAAGGGCTTATTCGATCTAATCGTACCACGTAATCTTTTAAAAAGCGTTCTGAGTGAGTTATTTCAGTTCCACGCTTTCTTTCCTTTGAATCAAAATTCAATAGAGCATTAAGTTGCTTTTTTAGTTGTAGCAAACAAGGAGTTAGTTTATCAGAATCCAAGTAAAACTAATATGAATGGGGTTTCTTTGTTGACATAAGATCTAAATTGTAGAAAGAATAAAAAGTTGCGTATAACTCTTTTTTATCTATATTCTTGATTACTAATTAAGTTAAGAGGCCTCTATCAACAAGATAAAAGAGTGAATTCTTCTTTTCGTGAAATTAGGAAAATAAACCAATTTTTGTTCTACGTCTTACGTATGTATATATAATCCAAATATAGAATATAGAAACTATAGATATGATATATGGTTTTGTACCTTTCTATATCTCTCGAGAATCCCATTTTATTTTGACTAAGAATCCCCTTTTTTGGATCGAATTATAACACGAATCTTTCGATAATTTGTAAGAAGCTTTTTCTTTATTAAATGATTAGAAGACAGGAGCAAAAGACGAAGAAAATAATCAAGGCGATTACCCTACATATCTTTTACATATCTTTCATGTATAAAAATGAATAAGTCCATTCTATACTCACTTAGATATATACTTAGATCTATACTAATTAAAATTCTTAATTCTAATTATTATAAGATAAGATATCTTTCTAAATAAAATAATAATAACAGGTACAAATAGTAAATTGAGGTATCCTTTATATGACAACTTTCGACTTTCCCTCTGTTTTGGTGCCTTTAGTAGGCTTAGTATTTCCGGCAATGGCAATGGCTTCTTTATCTCTTCATGTTCAAAAAAATAAGACTGTTTAGATCTGATGGGCCCAACTCTCATCCATTTTTTTTTCAAAACTAAGACTTGTATCATAACGCAGATATCTATTTAGTGTAAGAAGGTATAACATGCGGCGCTTCCGTCGAACATAAAGGAGGGGCTCTTAGGCCTGTAGAAAGATGATATGGGGGTAAAGGAATTATATCTATTTGAAAAAATATCAGGATCACCGGATGGCTGAACTGTAAAGTCGGTGTATCTATATGTATATCGATGGGATCATACGAAGGGTATGTTTTTATTTTAGATCTAACCAATTTAATAAATTACTCTTAAAGGTTCACAGCAAACTAGTACTAGTTGATGAGAGTTACTTCGGAAACAAAAAGAGTAAAGTCTGGGGTATTCTCTCAATTCCAATAAAACGAAACCAGATCAAGTATGAGTTGTCGATCAGAACATATATGGATACAACCTATAACGGGGTCGCGAAAAACAAGTAATTTCTGCTGGGCCATTATCCTTTTTTTAGGTTCATTAGGATTCTTATTGGTTGGAACTTCCAGTTATCTTGGGAGAAACTTGATATCTTTATTTCCGTCTCAGCAAATCCTTTTTTTTCCACAAGGGATTGTGATGTCTTTCTATGGGATCGCGGGTCTCTTTATTAGCTCCTATTTGTGGTGCACAATTTCGTGGAATGTAGGGGGTGGCTATGATCGATTCGATAGAAAAGAAGGAATGGTGTGTATTTTTCGTTGGGGATTCCCTGGAAAAAATCGTCGCATCTTCCTCCGATTCCTTATAAAGGATATTCAGTCCGTCAGAATAGAAGTTAAAGAGGGTATTTATGCTCGCCGTGTCCTTTATATGGATATCAGAGGCCAGGGGGCCATTCCCTTGACTCGTACTGATGAGAATGTTACTCCACGGGAAATCGAACAAAAAGCCGCCGAATTGGCCTATTTCTTGCGTGTACCGATTGAAGTATTTTGAGAAATGAGCTGAGAGAATGAATGCTTTCTCAGCAGGAAGTAAAAACTAAACTTCTATACCATAACTTAACTGAAGTTTCTTCATAACGCTCATTCTAGTCAAATAAGACGTATACGTAACAACCACAAAACAAAACTCTTTTTGTGGTCTTTTATGTGTATGGAAATCTACACAACTGAATTCAAAAACAAAATAAGTAACAAATCGAAAAAATGGATTCATCTTTTCTATTTTATATCAAAGCATTTCGAAATACATAAAATTTTTTTAATCCAATTTTTGTTGGAATTGACAGTTTAGATTCCGATAGATCCTATTTTAAAAATTCTTTCGTTTTTGTCAATTGATGTTTCTTTTTATACTTTCTTTTGTATTCCTTAATGAACAAACATCTATTTTATAATGATAACTAGTCAATTTCTGTATTGTTTTGCCACTCCTTTTTGATCATCACAGTATTTCTTCAGAAATTTCCCTCCATTTTTTTATTCCGGACTATGAGCAGTCAGTGAAAATTTATCAAAATATAGGAAATTTTGATAGAATGATAGAAAAGAATATTCATTACTTAAATAAAGCGGTTCTTTCAGGCAGTCATCGATTCATCGAAAGGGGGATACTTGCTTCGAATTTGACCAATTGCTATATCTGTAAACAATATAATATTTTTTTTGTTGATTATTGGAATTCGAAGTGGGTTCTTAATCTATTTCTATATTCTTTCTACATTCAAAGACTAACTGCGAAATCACAAATAAAAAACAGTGAATAGATTCCTAGGTTCGATACTTTGTAATAGAACTCATGCATGAGAGAAATATTGGATCGCGTAGAGTCAACTAATGAGGTCGGTTCATTAAAAATTCATAGACGAAATGAAAAAATGGCAAAAAAGAAAGCATTCACTCCTATTTTATATCTTGCATCTATAGTCTTTTTGCCCTGGTGGATTTCTCTCTCATTTAATAAAAGTCTGGAATCTTGGGTTACTTATTGGTGGAATACTAGGCAATCTGAAATTTTTTTGAATGATATTCAAGAAAAGAATATTCTAGAAAAATTCATAGAATTAGAGGAAATCCTTCTCTTGGAGGAAATGATCAAGGAATACTCGGAGACACATCTACAAAACCTTCGTATAGGAATCCACAAAGAAACGCTCCAATTAATCAAGATACACAACGAGGATCGTATCCATACGATTTTTCACTTCTCGACAAATATAATCTGTTTCGTTATTCTAAGTGGTTATTCTATTTTGGGTAATGAAGAGCTTGTTATTCTTAACTCCTGGGCTCAGGAATTCCTATATAACTTAAGTGACACAATAAAAGCCTTTTCGATTCTTTTATTAACAGATTTATGTATCGGATTCCATTCGCCCCATGGTTGGGAACTAATGATTGGCTTTGTCTACAAAGATTTTGGATTTGTTCATAATGATCAAATTATATCTGGTCTTGTTTCTACTTTTCCAGTCATTCTAGATACTATATTTAAATTTTGGATTTTTCGTTATTTAAATCGCGTTTCTCCGTCACTTGTAGTGATTTATCATTCAATGAATGATTAAAAAAGGATCTACTGATATTAATCCAATCCAATTCTAATGTTTCTTACTTTGTAGTTGGTACATAAGCAAAGCATGGAAAATCATACTTACTCTTTATATTTCTACCCATCCCAAAGATTTATTCTATATATTAAATATTAATATTATTTATTCCAGTAAAATTATTCCAGTAAATAGCAGAATCGCGGATAGGGAACTAGGTTAGCGACCTACCAAATTTATTGTAGACATTTTCGGGATCAATGGTTGGACCATGCAAACTAGAAAGACTTTTTCTTGGATAAAGGAACAAATTACTCGATCCATTTCCGTGTCGCTCATGATATATATCATAACTCGGCCATCCATTTCAAGTGCATATCCCATTTTTGCGCAGCAGGGTTATGAAAATCCACGAGAAGCGACTGGGCGTATTGTATGTGCCAATTGTCATTTAGCTAATAAGCCCGTGGATATTGAAGTTCCACAAACGGTACTTCCAGATACTGTATTTGAAGCAGTTGTTCGAATCCCTTATGATATGCAACTAAAACAAGTTCTTGCTAATGGTAAAAAGGGTGCTTTGAATGTAGGTGCTGTTCTTATTTTACCAGAGGGTTTTGAATTAGCTCCTGCCGATCGGATTTCCCCCGAGATGAAAGAAAAGATAGGCAATCTGTCTTTTCAGAGCTACCGCCCCCCCCAAAAAAATATTCTTGTGATAGGTCCCGTTACTGGTCAGAAATATAGTGAAATCACCTTTCCTATCCTTTCCCCGGACCCCGCTACTAAGAAAGAGGTTAACTTCTTAAAATATCCTATATACGTAGGCGGAAACAGGGGAAGGGGTCAGATTTATCCCGATGGGAGCAAAAGTAACAATACAGTTTATAATGCTACAGCAGCAGGTATAGTAGGTAAAATAATACGAAAAGAAAAAGGGGGTTACGAAATAACCATAGCGGATGCATCGGATGGACGTCAAGTGGTTGATATTATCCCTCCAGGGCCAGAACTTCTTGTTTCAGAAGGCGAATCTATCAAATTGGATCAACCGTTGACGAGTAATCCTAATGTGGGCGGATTTGGTCAGGGAGATGCAGAAATAGTACTTCAAGATCCCTTACGTGTCCAAGGCCTTTTGTTCTTCTTGGCATCTGTTATTTTGGCACAAATCTTTTTGGTTCTTAAAAAGAAACAGTTTGAGAAGGTTCAATTGTCAGAAATGAATTTCTAGACTAGCGGATTTATCGACATTGAGCTCATAACATTAAAAATAACAAAATTCTTTTTGACGATTATCTATGATAAAAAATTAGATTATGAAAAGTCTTTTGCTTTTTTATACTCGTTTTTTACGAGATGTCGGGAATTTA